TATAATAGTTTTATTGAAAATATAAATGATTGAAAATAGGATTTCATTTAATTTTTTTTTATTTTTAAAATTTAAAGAGAGTTTCATTTTTGAATTTATTTATAAACGAAGTTCCATGTTATTTTGTTATTTTGACATTCCTTTATTAATGAAATCAAAAGCTTTCAATTCAATTGGGACTCATTTTGTCAATTGGTCTTTTTATTATCTTGCTATTTTATTTTTCAAGATAAAAAACTTAGGTAAGTGTTTCATAAATAAACATATGTATAAATAGAACGTATCCCATTTAGTTCCTTCATGCCTACTATAACTAGTTATTTCGGTTTTCTACTGGCGGCTTTAACTATAACTTCAGCTCTATTTATTGGTCTGAGCAAGATACGACTTATTTGAAATTGATTGTTATTTGAAATTTTAAATTGATTGAATGAAGAATTCATAAAAATGTTTTTGTGAGATATCCAGGTAGTCCAGAGTTCCTTCCCATATAAATTGTAATTCTTGGTTATTGAGATTCGTGGGCGATTTGGATTATTATTTAGAGATCGATATTACCCCCCCCCCTTTTTTACCTACCTTAAAAAAAAAATAAAAAAAAATGATTGAAGTTTTACTATTTGGAATCGTGTTAGGCCTAATTCCTATTACTTTGGCTGGGTTATTCGTAACTGCGTATTTGCAATACAGACGGGGTGATCAGTTGGACCTTTGATTAAGATTAAGTAAGAGCTCGTCTCTTTTTAAATAACATCTCTTTTTTTATTGACCTCCTGCGGATTAAAGAAAGGAGGAGGTCAAATTCGGGTTGCTGCTCTAATTAGTAAAGTTATTTACTTGTAATTCGACCCAAGAAGAACAGAAGCACGCTCTGTAGGATTTGAACCTACGACATCGGGTTTTGGAGACCCGCGTTCTACCGAACTGAACTAAGAGCGCTTTCTTATCCCAATATATATAAAGGGCTATATGTAAATAAAAGAATTTTATTTGTAACCCCCACTTTGGATACATATAGTATCATAAAGCATTATGTATGTCTAATTTTTATTGATCTCAACAGATCCTTCATTACTGCACATGGATGGGAGAAGTAATAGATAGGGATGACAGGATTTGAACCCGTGACATTTTGTACCCAAAACAAACGCGCTACCAAGCTGCGCTACATCCCTTTCAATTGGCCCATAGATAGTGTCATTGTAGAGAATCCCCATCTTGTTTTCCACATCTTGATTTCCCCCATTGATATACAATTTCTCTTCTCATTTCTTTTTCCTCTCATATAACAATATAACATATAATAAAAGAATCAAAATCAAATAATATAAATATATAAATCGGTAATGTAAAATGTAATGTTCAGAAAAGAAAGTAAGTGGACACTTTTTTCTGTTGTAAAGAAAGTAAAATAGAGTCAACCAGGGGATTGTTTGTTATATTATATATATTCATTTGAGTTAGGGATTCCGCGTACAAATACAAGTGATCCTTAACGACATGTGTATCTGATCATATATGTATTACAAAAAAAAAAAGGAGGATTTTCAATGCGAGATATAAAAACGTATCTCTCCGTGGCACCTGTGTTAAGCACTCTATGGTTCGGGTCTTTAGCAGGCCTATTGATAGAGATTAATCGTTTATTCCCAGATGCGTTAACATTCCCCTTTTTTTCATTCTAGTTGGGGATGAAGAAAAATTATAGATAGAATAAATTATCTGTGACTAACCCTTTTTGTTTTGTGCTTTCTGTCAGTTTTTTAGGATAAAAAAGAAGGAAAGAGAAATAATCAAACAAAGAAGATTCATCCGCAACGAAACTCGGGTTCACGATGAATTAATATTAATAGAGGGAGAACAAAAATGTAAAGTAAATAATAAAAATAAAGGTCGCGGACAACAAACGTATACAAGATACTAAAATAAAATACTAAAAATACTATAAAATAATTGATAGTTAGAAAGATAGTTAGAAATCATCGTATTACTTATATTTATTCTCTATTGATTTGATTGAAATGAAGTATTAGTATTTAAGAATTGGGTTTCGAGTCAGCAACTTCTTTATTTTCTTTTTCGTTTCAAAAATAGAAGAGTTGAGTGAATAAAAAAAAAGGGGGGTTATGGCCAAGAGTAAAAATGTCAGAGTAAAGGTTATTTTGGAATGTAACAGTTGTGTCCGAAACGATATTAATAAGGAATCGCGGGGCATTTCCAGATATATTACTCAAAAGAATCGACACAATACGCCTAGTCGATTGGAATTGAGAAAATTTTGTCCTTATTGTTACAAGCATACGATTCATGGGGAGATAAAGAAATAAAGAAAATGTAACGCGCTTGTAACCCCTCCAAGGAACAGCAATAAATTACATAATTACATAATAATATAATATATAAATACATAATAATAATAATATAATATATAAAATATATAATATAAATAAAATTCAATAAAAAAAAAAAACCAATCCTATTTCGGTAGGATCACAAATGAAATTCGAATTAAGAAATAAGATTTAATAAGGAATAAACCATGGATAAATCCAAGCGACTTTTTCTTAAATCCAAGCGATCTTTTCGTAGGCGTTTGCCCCCAATTGGATCGGGGGATCGAATTGATTATAGAAACATGAGTTTAATTAGTCGATTTATTAGTGAACAAGGAAAAATATTATCTAGACGAGTGAATAGATTGACTTTGAAACAACAACGATTAATTACTATTGCTATAAAGCAAGCTCGTATTTTATCTTTGTTACCCTTTCTTAATAACGAGAAACAATTTGAGAGAACTGAATCGACTCCTAGAACCACGGGTCCTCGAATTAGAAATAAATAGTAAATAGATAGATAGGCTATTCCTCAATTGCACTTGAATCAAAATTTCAATATGAACCCCAACTCAGATTTTTTTTGTTCGAAAAATTTGAAAATCCCCGATTGGATTGTCACATCATAAGCAAAAATTTCTTCTTTTTTTTGATTTCTATTATTTATATTATATTAATATTTCTACTCTACCTTCCCGGAGCTCATTCTCCGGGGCCCCGTTTAAATCATTACAGTGGATTCCTTCTAATCTCCTTATTTAAGGATCTGATTGGAAATCATGTAAAGACAATTTTTATTTGATATGGCTATTTGTGCAAGTATTTTACGATTAAGAAGCAACTGCCTCTTATACAGATCATGTATAGCTCTGCTATAACTATGGGATACCCCAATCTCACGAATTGCTGCATTTATCCGAGTAATCCACAAACGACGAAAATTTCTCTTTTGCCTGCCCCTATCCCGATGAGCAGAACTCAAGGCTCTCATTTTCTGTTGAATAGTATTTCGAGTAAGTCTTGAATGAGTCCCTCGAAAGGTTGATGCAAATAAACGAATTTTTATTCTACGTCTCCGAGCTATATACCCTCGTCTAATTCTGGTCATTGAATAAAATGAAACTTTGATGAATAACTAATTTATTTATTTTCTTTCAGTCATTCTTTTTCCCTTTCCTGGTCTATTAATAACAAAACGGATTCTTCCGATGTATAAAAAAAAATTCCAATGGCCTTTGCTACTATGACCTTCCCAACCACCATTTTTCCAGGCATTTAACCTCGAAATAAGAAATTGTATTGATACTACAACAAAAAAAAGAGTCAATTGTAACTAAAGTTGAGTATAGTATAAAGTATCAATAAAACGTAAAGGTAAATGGATAAATAGTGGGTTCCATCGTTTCTATGGCTACTTCTTAAACGGTGAGGTCCTCTCTATACACCGGAGCCCTTTCCACCATTAATCAATGTTATTAGTAACTTGTACAGTTCACATTCTTTGACTCTACCCATGAATTGTCCAGTACTAGGTCTTTTCACAACGAGATCTACCCATACAGTAACGGTATTTAATTACAAAGGTTGGCTAGGTAGCTGACCCTGTATAGTCCGTTCTTGCAAGAGTAGGAGCATAATCTTTTTTGCTTCTTAAATATGATTTCCCCCGCTTAATGGATAACCATTTGCTACCACTGGGGAATTGCTTTTCATCTCCAACTGAGGTGATTGGATTTGCACCAATAGAAACCATAAATTTGATACGCAATGCAATGGAGGTTTTTTTCTATATCGATTGGAATTCTTCCATCCTATTCATTGGTACCGGTCATTGATACTGGAAAAATTTATACTTTTTATTTTGTTCCGGCTCATGATCTGAACGGGTCGCACATACACCCGAGTACATGTTCCTCGACGCTGAGGACATCCCCGAAGAGCGGGGGATTTTGTTACATTTTTTATTGGCTGTCTTGTGTTTCTAATAAGTTGTTTAATAGTTGGCATACTTAATCGTATAGAAAATGGGCTGGTTTAGATCAATCCTAACCAGATGATTATGAATTCTTTCTATTTTGTTTTTTTTTTTTTTACTTAAGCAGATAAAATATTCAATTTAGATTCATGCAAATTATGATTCGAAATGGAATCGCGGATTTACGTGAAATCCCCGGCATTTTCGATCGCTACCAGATCAACAATTCCATGAGCTTGGGCTTCTGTTGCTGACATAAAAACGTCCCTTTCCATGTCTTCGGATACAACCCATAAGGGGTTACCCGTTCTTTGTACATAAACCCTTGTGAGGGTTTCGCGTAGTTTCAGAAGTTCTTCCGCTTCTAGGACAAATTCTCCTGTTTGTGCCTCATAAAAAGAACTCGCAGGTTGATGGATCATTACCCTGAATGATATAACATAATGAATGTTTCCGCGATCTCGTACGATTGATTGGACTAGGGAAAAAGATAAAGAATAACAAGAATAAAATATAAAAATATATATAATTGAAAAACCGTACAGGCATTTTTTGTGCATTGCATACGGCTCCACAATGGACTTTTTACGTTCGTAAAAAAATGAAATAGGATCCAGCAGACCAAAATCGAATCGTTAAGTGATCCATTTACCACCCTTCTTTTCGGCCATTTACCACCCTTCTTTTCTTTTCGGGGGGTTCAAAAATACTATGATGGTTCCGTTGCTTTCTATATTTATGATTTATCTCATATATGATTCAGCAATCCCAAAGTTTCTTTTTGATCCGATCAAATAAGAAAAATAATAAATAAGTATAAAAAGAAAATTAAGTAAATTATTAAATTATCTTGTTTTTTTCATTTGAGTATTCTTTCATATTTCATACCATAAATATTGGAAAGATACTTTTTTGTCGTGAAAAAAAGGTTTGTGACGCTGAAATGAAGCCCAGATAGATAAGATCCAATAATAAATACCCTTTGTCTTGTCTCATATTACTCGTCCGATATACAATCCCATGTTATGAAAAAACAATAATGGTTTGTTCATATCAAACTCGAAGTGCCATGCTATTATTACTTAAATATTATCTTAAAATAAATTCTTATTTATATTTTATATTAAATATCGCGAAGGCATAGTCTTCTTTTTTCTCTCAAATAAAAAACTCATTGGCGCCAAGCGTGAGGGAATGCTATACGTTTCGTAATTTCTCCTCCGACCAGGATGAAAGATCCCATTGAAGCGGCTAATCCCATGCATATTGTATGCACATCTGGTGGCACAAATTGCATAGTATCATAAATTGCGACTCCAGGTATTACCCACCCGCCGGGGGAGTTTATAAACAAATAAAGATCTCTGGTCTCATCCTCTATACTGAGATATACCATCAGGCCAATAAGTTGGTTTGAGATCTCGCTATCAATTTCTTGACCTAAAAAAAGTAATCTTTCTCGATGAAGTCGGTTGATTAGGACAAAATTTTATCCCTTAGGAACCGTACACGCGCCTTTGGATGCATACGGTTCAAAAAAAAAGAATCAATGTGTTGATTCCACCCCGCTTTCCTTTTTTTTTTATAGTAGGACTTTTTTACCTCCTAATGAAGGGGCTTTTTCTTCGATTTTTTTTTATAAATATTTTTTTTTTCTTTCTGTAAAAAATAAAAAAATAAAAGAATCCACTAAACTTATCGAATTAACCTCTCATTGATATATTGTTTCATCGAAATCTAATCCAAATTTCGATGTAATTTTCTTGTTCCTGAATGGGCCTCCTCAATTTTTTTAGGTTTATGTTCTACTCCGGGTAAAGATCCGCCCGATTTCAATTTGCACATATAGGACAAATGTTCCCAATACCACTTTACTTTTTTTCAATTCATTTCGTGCTTTTCTTACAACAAATACGCGATGTAGTCATAATATTATTTCATTGATTGGCAGTTTGAGATCGCCCATATGCTATCAAGTAATCACTTATGGTACAAGTGGTAATCATACATATATTACCAATTGGGTATTTTCTGAACGGAGCCTGGATACTTCATTTTATTGGATTGATCCCTCCAAGCCAACCATAAATTTTGCTAATTGATAATATTAATATTGATTTCGATCCCCTTAAAATGTAATTGCATTTCACGCTCCAAATTCTTGATGGTTCAAACAATCTTTTTTGGGCGAAACAGAGGGTATCTCGATCGGGGGAGAGAACGGGGAAATCCCATATGACCCAATATGTCTGACAAGTCGCACTATACGTCAACCCAAATTGCATCTTCCTCTCCAGGACTCCGAAAAGGTACTTTTGGAACACCAATAGGCATCAACTGAAAGAAAGGGGGTTAAGTACTATATTTTACTTTGATGTGGAAACGTAATGTTTTTATCCTTTTATCCCTAGATATTACGAAATAGTAAGACGAAATTAATAAGGAAAAATTCTTACAAATGGTTCGGGCTCTTCGAATGATGAACAAGTATCTACGCATTCGCTCATAGAAAATGGGACCAATCCCCATTGCGTATTGATACTTATCGGGTATAGAATAGATCTGCTTATCTTTGTTCCTATGAACAGAATTGTTCCATTATTCCCAACGAAATGGAATTCAATAAATATGAACCCTTCTTCCGAAATAATCCACTGAAAGGGAGAGGTCCATATCATAGTCTTTTCCAAATGCAATAAAGTTACATAGTGTCTATTTTTCTTTGATAAAGGGGTATTTCCATGGGTTTGCCTTGGTATCGTGTTCATACCGTCGTATTGAATGATCCCGGTCGGTTGATTTCTGTACATATAATGCATACAGCTCTCGTTGCTGGTTGGGCCGGTTCAATGGCTCTATATGAATTAGCCGTTTTTGATCCCTCTGACCCCGTTCTTGATCCAATGTGGAGACAGGGTATGTTCGTTATACCCTTCATGACTCGTTTAGGAATAACCAATTCGTGGGGCGGCTGGAGTATCACAGGGGGGACTATAACGAATCCGGGTATTTGGAGTTACGAGGGTGTGGCCGGGGCACACATTGTATTTTCTGGTTTGTGCTTCTTGGCGGCTATCTGGCATTGGGTATATTGGGATCTAGAAATATTCTCTGATGAACGTACAGGAAAACCTTCTTTGGATTTGCCCAAGATTTTTGGAATTCATTTATTTCTTTCAGGATTAGCTTGCTTTGGATTTGGTGCATTTCATGTAACAGGCTTGTATGGTCCTGGAATATGGGTGTCTGATCCTTATGGACTAACCGGAAAAGTCCAATCTGTAAATCCTGCGTGGGGGGTAGAAGGTTTTGATCCTTTTGTTCCGGGAGGAATAGCCTCTCATCATATTGCAGCGGGTACATTGGGCATATTAGCGGGCCTATTCCATCTTAGTGTCCGCCCTCCCCAACGCCTATACAAAGGATTACGTATGGGTAATATTGAAACTGTCCTTTCCAGTAGTATTGCTGCTGTCTTTTTTGCAGCTTTTGTTGTTGCTGGAACTATGTGGTATGGCTCCGCAACTACCCCAATCGAATTATTTGGTCCCACTCGTTATCAATGGGATCAAGGCTACTTCCAGCAAGAAATATATCGAAGGGTTGGTGCCGGACTAGACGAAAATAAGAGTTTATCAGAAGCTTGGTCTAAAATTCCCGAAAAATTAGCTTTTTATGATTACATTGGCAATAATCCAGCAAAAGGAGGTTTATTTAGAGCGGGCTCGATGGACAATGGGGATGGAATAGCTGTTGGATGGTTAGGACATCCCATTTTTAGAGATAAAGAAGGGCGTGAGCTTTTTGTACGCCGTATGCCTACTTTTTTTGAAACATTTCCAGTAGTTTTGGTAGACGGAGACGGAATTGTAAGAGCTGATGTTCCGTTTAGAAGGGCAGAATCTAAGTATAGTGTCGAACAAGTAGGAGTAACTGTTGAGTTCTATGGTGGCGAACTCGATGGAGTCAGTTATAGTGATCCTGCTACTGTGAAAAAATATGCTAGACGTGCTCAATTGGGTGAAATTTTTGAATTAGATCGCGCTACTTTGAAATCAGATGGTGTTTTTCGTAGCAGCCCAAGGGGTTGGTTCACTTTTGGACATGCTTCGTTTGCTTTGCTCTTCTTTTTCGGACATATTTGGCATGGTGCTAGAACCTTGTTCAGAGATGTTTTTGCTGGTATTGACCCAGATTTGGATGCTCAAGTGGAATTTGGAGCATTCCAAAAACTTGGAGATCCAACTACAAGGAGACAAGTCGTCTGATACAACACTGCTCTTGTGCCTCTATTGTATTTTTATTATTTCACTTTGACATAGAGTACCAGATAAATCTTGATTTGAATCACCGCCCTTTCTTTGACTTTTGGGCTTTTGACTCTTGTCCTTTCTTAATCTGGGAAATGATCCCAAATGAACAGGTGTGGAAGCTATAATTGTAAACCACGATCGAATTTATGGAAGCATTGGTTTATACATTTCTCTTAGTCTCGACTCTAGGAATAATTTTTTTCGCAATATTTTTTCGAGAGCCACCTAAGGTTCCGACTAAAAAGGCGAAATGATTTTTCATTATCTTATATTATCTTTATCTAAATGGAAGTAAGGTCTAAATGGAAGTAAAGTAATGAGCCTCCCATATTGGGAGGCTCATTACTTTACTTCAACTAGTCCCCGTGTTCCTCGAATGGATCTCTTAGTTGTTGAGAGGGTTGCCCAAAAGCGGTATATAAGGCGTACCCGGTAAAACTTACAAGTAAACCAGATATAAAGATGGCAACTAAGGTTGCTGTTTCCATTATTATCAAATTTCAAAATATCGGATCTATGATAAGATCCTTTATTTACAACGGAATAGTATACAAAGTCAACCAATTTCAACCAATGCAATAGGATTTATGGCTACACAAACCATTGAGGATAGTTCTAGATCTGGTCCAAGACGAACTAATGTAGGGAATTTATTGAAACCATTGAATTCAGAATATGGTAAAGTAGCCCCTGGGTGGGGAACTACCCCTTTGATGGGGGTCGCAATGGCTCTATTTGCGGTATTCCTATCTATTATTTTGGAGATTTATAATTCTTCCGTTTTACTGGATGGAATTTCAATGAATTAGGTCCATAAAAATAAGAAAGTCCTGGCTTTTCAATCCAAAATGAATTACTTAGGACTCAGATTTCTAGGCCATTTTGGCAGTTCGATCGTGAAATTCCTTTGTTTCTGTATTTCCGGAATATGAGTGTGTGACTTGTTATAATTGATCCTATTGATTAGTACAGAGAATGGGTCTGTCATCTTGAGAGAGATAAGTTCTGCTTCGTCGGATATTAATTTTTTTATCTGGAGCACGTAATATATGGAATAGATCGAGAAATATTTGAACTATGATTCATAACTACTATTTAGACCTCGCGACTGGATAAAAAAAAAAGAAATTTCAAAGATTTATCAGTATAAATCGAAAGGGTTTTCTTCCTTAAAAATTATGTTTCTGTTTATTTGTTTATTTTGACCAATGGACAAATAAAATTCCTAATTTTTATTTATTATTTATTCAATTAATAGAAATTAATAGATTAATTGAATAAATTCCTAATTTTAATTTATTCAATTAATAGATTAATTGAATAAGTGGTGATGATCAAATGGTTCTTACTCAGAAAACCTTTTGGCTTGGGAACTT